TTTGGTTCTTTCTATCCCGAATCACATATCTTTCTCATAATACTGAAGTCTAAAAAAAGAAGAAAAAAGAATCAAATCGCACCATCTCTGTAATAGGTAAATGCCTTTTTTTCTCCTGAAGTTGTCGGAATTATTCGTAATAGAATATTGGCTACAATTGAAGAGGTCTTATCAATAAAATTTACATTTATCCGAGATCTAGGCATAATTAGCAATCCTTTCTATAATCTATAATTAGAATTCTTTTCATTACCCTTCGGGGAAAATGATCCCACAAACAAAGGAATTGTGCAATACGAAATAACATAAAACAGACTAATTCTAAAAATGTGGACCTTCCGCTCAAATTGTCCCATTTTGTTTGGACAAGGAGAGATATGAAATATTTGAATCAGATTGGATTTCATTACAATTTCGTAGTATACCAATGAACGGAACTATTACTATTTCATCTAAGATTTTATCTAAGTTGAATAACCAAGGACTTTCTTTTACTACGGATTTTGATAACTCGAGAAGTTTTGATTTGGTTATGATCCAAAGAGGAAAAAGAATAATTATTCCATGATAAAATAGAGTAGAGTAACCATCCGTTTTGTTTACATGACGTGTATACGTCATGCCATACAATGGAAATAAAAATCCATGGGACGATTCATGAATTTGTAATAGATCTATGGGGTAGCTGATGAGAGAAGTTGGTGTTGAGAAATAGGAAATTTGAAAGGAATTATTCCTATGGAACCATTGATCGGTCATACCTGTACTGCAATAATATGAATGACTCGCTATTCACTCGGTTTCTGGTCAATAATAAGATTATGTAGGAGAGATGGCCGAGTGGTTCAAGGCGTAGCATTGGAACTGCTATGTAGGCTTTTGTTTACCGAGGGTTCGAATCCCTCTCTTTCCGTTTCTGTTAATTCACCAACGTGACCGACCACAATGTATCAAATCAAATAACAACTGATACCATTATTCCAGCAATAAGACTTTTATTTGATAGAAATTCTCTATTCCAGAAATTATCTATTCCTAATTACATTACTGCGGTACGTAAAATACAAATATCGGAAAGAACAAAAAAGAAAAAAAATCCTACTACTGATCTATTTGTAATACGTGAATGAGAAAAATGCGGATCAAGGTCCTTAGATCTATTTACTTCGTCGAAAAGAGGGCAAAATTCTCTGAATCTTTCTTTGTTATTTTCGTTAGGTTCAAGTCTGGCGGGAATAATATTCTACGACTAACAACTCATTTATTTTCAAACCGATCCATTTACTATCTATTATTTGATTTACTAATCCTTTATATTGGAATGAGTCAATAGTCAAATGTTTTGGCAATTCCTCGGGGGGGGGTGAAGCAATATAATTTTGAATCAGAGCTTTCGATCTTTGTTTATCCTTCGTAGTAATAATATCTCGGGGTTTGCAACGATAACTTGGTATATCCACTATACGACCATTAACTAAAATATGTCTATGGTTAACTAATTGCCTAGCTCCAGGAATGGTCGAAGCCATACCCAATCGAAAAAGGATGTTATCCAAACGCATCTCAAGTAGTTGTAGTAAAACCTGACCTGTTGACCCTTTGGCTTTTCCAGCGATATGTACATATCTAACTAATTGTCGCTCCGTCAGACCATAATGAAAACGCAATTTCTGTTTTTCTTCTAGACGAATACGATATTGCGATCTTTTCCCAGAACGCAATTGGGTTTTAAGATCACTTCCGGATTTAGGTCTTTTACTAGTTAGTCCTGGTAAAGTCCCCAGACGGCGTATTTTTTTGAAACGAGGTCCTCGATAACGAGACATAAAGACTCCTTTTTTTATTTTATTGAAATTTCATTTTACAGAATAAATCTTAAATTAAGACTGAACTAAAGGATAAACAAAGCAAAGCTAAATTTACTGAAGTATTACAAAGTAGAATGAAATAAATTCTATTAATATCCGGATTTTTTGTATATGTATATATAGGAAGTTGAGGCTCCGTTTTATGATTTGTTCTGTAGAGATCTAATTGCTCCAATCCATTTTTTATTCATAGTTACAAGTTACCACGACATAATAGATCGGTGATCCAACATTTTGAGAAAAGGAGAGATTATCAATCATGGAAAAATCGATAGAGAAAAAAAAAAAGCCAGCTATCGGAATCGAACCGATGACCATCGCATTACAAATGCGATGCTCTAACCTCTGAGCTAAGCGGGCTCACATAACAGAAATAGAAATAGTATAACAAATAGAAATAGTGTATAGGAATTCAGGAAACTGCTGGATCTTAGCTTAGGGCTATTAGCTATTAATTTAATATGAACTATATAGTTCATAGTTCTATTGTTATATCTATATCATTATATATCTATATCATTATATATATATATCATTAGATATATTAGTTATATCTAATATTATTATTATTATAATATTATTATTATTATAATATTATTAGTTATATTAGTTATAACTAATAATATAGAACTAGATATGACTAAATAGAATTAATAGAATTCTATTTTTCTAATAGATATTTTTCTAATAGAAATATATGACTAATTAGTATATGACTAATTAGTAGAATTTTCATTATATCATATTAATTACATTAATTATTATTTATACATTCTATTCTTTTTTTATGCATTTTATACATTTTATTTATATATTTATACATTATATTTATATTTTTTAATATGTATATATATGTTAATGAATATGTATATATATATATTCATTAATGAGAATTAAAAATTATAAATTATGATTATAAAAAATCTAATTATTTCTTAATATAAAATTTATTTATTTCTTAAAGTAAAGCAGTTATAGCAATAATTATAGCGTATAGCGAGCGGATCGGTCCTAAGAAAAGATAAGATAAGGATAAAGATACAATCCAAATTAGAATGAGACATTCTTCTGGTTTCATTCGGAAAAGGAAGAGATAGGACGAAAAAAAAAAGAAGAATGAATATCGACCGTTCCAGTATTCCAAATCGCACTGTAAAAAAGAAAGGGAGGGAGAAACATATATATATATGGGATATATCTATCCATATTGAATTGCGGATACATCAATGATAGAATCATTTCTGATTGAAACAAGGTTTATCCAATAGAAATAAACTGATAGAGGATCGCCAAAAAAATCAAATAGCAGCATACGCTTTTTCGATATGGGAATCATTATCTAATGAATTCAACGGTTCAAAAATAAATGAAAGAGATAGGTGGAATTCCAACTGGATCTTGGTCTCAAATCAAAAGGGGATATGGCGAAATTGGTAGACGCTACGGACTTGATTGGATTGAGCCTTGGTATGGAAACCTACTAAGTGGTAACTTCCAAATTCAGAGAAACCCTGGAATTAAAAATGGGCAATCCTGAGCCAAATCTGTATTTTGAGAAAACAAGGGTTTATAAAACTAGAATAAAAAAGGATAGGTGCAGAGACTCAATGGAAGCTGTTCTAACGAATGGAGTTGACTACGTTGTGTTGGTAGCTGGAATTCCTCTATCGAAATTACAGAAAGGACGGCCTTATATAATATATCTAATACGTACGTATACATACTAACATATCAAACGATTAATCACGACCCGAATCTATCGAATATATATATATATGAAAGAAAAAATTCAGAGTTATTGTGAATCCATTCCAATCGAAGTTGAAGGAAGAATCGAATATTCAGTGATCAAATCATTCATTCCAGAGTTTGATAGATCTTTTGAAAAACTGATTAATCGGACGAGAATAAAGAGAGAGTCCCGTTCTACATGTCAATACCGACAACAATGAAATTTATAGTAAGAGGAAAATCCGTCGACTTTAGAAATCGTGAGGGTTCAAGTCCCTCTATCCCCAACAAAAAGTCCATTTTACTTCCTAACTATTTATCCTCCTTTTTTCATCAGTGGTTCAAACAAAATTCACTATCTTTCTTTCTCATTCACTCTACTCTTTCACAAACGGATCCGAAGAGAAATCTTTGGATCTTATCCCAATTTTGATAGATACGATACCTGTACAAATGAACATATATGGGCAAGGAATCTCTATTATTGAATCATTCACATTCCATATCATTATCCTTACATTTATTAGATAAAATTTTTTAATACTTTACTTTATTTAGATTTAGTCCCTTTAATTGACATAGATACAAGTACTCTACTAGGATAATGCACGGGAAATGGTCGGGATAGCTCAGTTGGTAGAGCAGAGGACTGAAAATCCTCGTGTCACCAGTTCAAATCTGGTTCCTGACACATGAATAATATATCGGATAGATATTCATACAAATTAATCGAGACAGATCAGGATATATATTCGTTAATAGTCAAGAGCATGATACATACTTATTCATCTAGCGTATAGATATATACCTCCATTTTTAGAGATGGGTAAAAAATATATGTATGGTTATGGTAAAAAACTAAAGTGGGATTATGTTCCCTTTTTTTTGTTTCTTTTTTCTTTCTTGTTTGTTCATATTGTGCTTTCTCTCACTCAAAAAGAGTGCTAAGTCTTCATATATATATATATCAAAAAAAAAATAAAAAAGTTTTAAAAAAACTTAAAAAAAGTATAGAGGGGTTGAAGGATAGGAATAGACAGGATGCATTTCAGACACAGTACAAATAAAATTCAATCCCTTTTTATTTCGGAATTTCGCTTTTTCTTTTATATTTATTCTATTTCTTCACTCTTGCTTACGTTACTTTCCGAGGTCTGTCTAAGTGATGTGCGCGGTACAAAGTTCATGGTGCAGAACTCTTTTGATTCATCTTTTTGTTTCTGCTCATACAAAATAGATATTATCTTTTCAAAATTCGGGAATAGCAATGAAGCCTTTTTTAGGCCTATCCATAATACGAACTAGAGTCCAGTTACTCTGTTTCATCTAGAACAGAACGTAAAAATATTCCTTGACTTGAATGAAATCTGGAGTTGTGTCGTATAAGTGAACATTAGTTTC